CAGAACAAGGAAGAATGGATTCCGAAAATAAAAAAAAAAATTTATTCAATACAATTAGAAGTGATCTTAATGATCAAAAAAAAAAATCTATTGGAATAAAAGAAATCAGTAAAAAAGTCCCTCGATGGTCATACAAATTAATCAACGAATTAGAACAACAGGAAGGAGAAAGTGAAGAAGAAGTACCAATAGATTATCAGATTCGTTCAAGAAAAGCCAAACGTGTAGTGATTTTTACTGATAACCGGGGAAATACCGATCCTAATAATAAGGATACTAATAATTCTAATAAAAGAGACGAAGTAGCTTTGATACGATATTCGCAACAATCTGATTTTCGTCGAGACATAATCAAAGGTTCAATGCGAGCCCAAAGATGTAAAACAGTTATTTGGGAACTTTTTCAAGCAAATGCACATTCTCCGCTTTTTTTGGACAGAATAGACAAATCACACCCTTTTTTTTTTGATATCTCCGAACTGATAAAACTCATTTTTAGAAATTGTATAGGAAAGGGAGCAGAATTCAAAATTTCAGATTATACAGAAGAAGAAATAAAAGAAAAGGAAAAAAAGGAAAAGGACAAAAAAGAAGAGAACAAAAGAAAAGAGAAAGCGCGGATAGAAGTAGCAGAAGCCTGGGATACCATTCCATTTGCTCAAGTAATAAGAGGTTCCATGTTAATAACTCAATCGATTCTTAGAAAATATATTATATTACCGTCATTGATAATAACTAAAAATATTGGCCGTATGCTATTATTACAATTTCCTGAGTGGTCTGAGGATTTAAATGAATGGAATAAAGAAATGCATGTTAAATGCACCTATAATGGTGTTCAATTATCAGAAACAGAATTTCCGAAAAATTGGTTAATAGACGGTATTCAAATAAAGATGCTATTTCCTTTCTGTCTGAAACCCTGGCACAGATCTAAGCCACGGTCCTCTCATATAGATCGAATCAAAAAGAAAGGACAAAAAGATGATTTTTTTTTTTTAACGGTTTGGGGAATGGAAGCTGAACTTCCTTTTGGTTCTCCCCAAAAACGGCCTTCCTTTTTTGAACCCATTTTTAAGAAACTCGAAAAAAAAATTGGAAAATTGAAAAAAAAGTATTTTATATTTCTAAAAGTTTTAAAAGAAAGAACAAAATTTCTAAATATCTCAAAAAAAACAAAAAAATGGATTATCAAGGGCATTCCGTTTTTAAAAAAAATAAAAAAAGAACTCTCAAAAGTAAATCCAATTCTATTATTTAGATTGAGAGAAATATATAAATCAAGCGAAACTAAAAAAAAAAAAGAAAAAGATTCTATAACCCGCAATCATATAATTCATAAATCCTTTAGTCGAATTCAATCTACATATTGGACAAATTTTTTACTGACAGAAAAAAAAATGAAAGATCTGACTGATAGAACAAGCACAATCAGAAATCAAATAAAAAGAATTACAAAAAATAAAAAAAAAGTGACTCCAGAAATAAATGATAGTCCTAATAAAACAAGTTATAATGCTAAAAGATTCGAATCACCAAATTGGCAAATATTAAAAAGAAGAAATACTCGATTAATCCGTAAATTACATTATTTTATAAAATTTTTCACTGAAAGGATATACGCAGATATCCTTCTATCTATTATTAATATTCCCAGAATTAATATACAACTTTTTGTTGAATCAACAAAAAAAATGATTGATAAATCCATTTACAATAATAAAAAAAATAAAAAAAGAATTAATAAAACAAATAAAAATAAAATTCATTTTATTTCGACTATAAAAAAGTCACTTTATAATATTAGTAATAAGAATTCACAGAATTTTTTTGACTTATCCTCCTTGTCACAAGCATATGTATTTTACAAAATATCACAAACACAAGTTCTTAACTTGTATAAGTTAAGATCTATTCTTCAATATCACGGAACGTCTTTTTTTCTTAAGACTTCAATAAAAGATTATTTTGGAAAACAAGGAATAATTCATTATGAATTAAGACATAAGAAACTTCGGAATTCTGGAATAAATCAATGGAAAAACTGGTTAAGAGGTCATTATCAATACCATTTATCTCAGATTAGATGGTCTAGATTAATAGCAGCAAAATGGAAAAATAGAATCAATAAATGTCGTACAATTCAAAATCAAGATTTAAACAAAGAGAATTCATATGAAAAAGACCTATTAATTCATTACAAAAAACAAAACGATTACGAAGTATATTCATTACCAAATCAAAATGAGAATTTTCAAAAATACTATAGATATAATCTTTTATCTTATAGATCTATTAATTATGAAAATAAGAGGGACCCATATATTTATGGATCACCATTCCAAGTAAATAAGAATCGAGAGAGTTTTTATAATTACAACACACATAAACATAAGGGCAAATTTTTTGATATACTAGGGGATATCCCTATCAAAAATTATTTAGGAAAAAGTGATATTATGTATATGGAAAAAAATCCGGATCGAAAATATTTTGATTG